ATAAAAGGCAGATATACCCTATAAAATATATCCCGTAGCGAGCGTAGTTCAATGGTAAAACATCTCCTTGCCAAGGAGAAGATACGGGTTCGATTCCCGCCGCTCGCCAGCTTAATTTAGTTAAATTACTGCGAGAAAAAATTTAGTCTAGTTAACTACTTAACTACCTTACCCTTCCTTTGCACCCCACTCAAAAAAAAGGGTGCTCCGGAGGCGGAAATCGAACCCGCCAAGAGGGCTCCCTAAATTGGGGATTCACCGAGAAGAACAACCGGCAAACAGCTTTTAAAGGGAAGAGAGGTAGACTGTGCCTTTCTTTCATTTCTTTTTTCTTTTCTACAGGGTAGGAAAGAGCTTTGAGAGTTCTTCTTGTAGGGGCAAGTGACTTCGCAAACTGTTCAATTCGGCCCTCTAGGGCCGGGAACTAATGAATAAAAAAGGGTTGGATACCGCCCACAGCCCTCTACCATATCTATACAAATAGAATAGTCCTTTTATACAGACTGCTAAGTGCGGAGACGGGAATCGAACCCGTGACCTCAAGGTTATGAGCCTCGTGAGCTACCAAACTGCTCTACTCCGCTCTGGAGGTGGAGGGTCGGAAACTGGTGGACGAAAAAGGTTGAATACAGACCTCTACCATGACAGGCCTCTACCATCTCTAGACAAATAGAATAGCCCTTTTATACAGAAAGGAGCGGGTAGCGGGAATCGAACCCGCATCGTTAGCTTGGAAGGCTAGGGGTTATAGTCGACGTTGGTTGATTCTTTTTAACGTCTCTAATTCAAAACCGAACATGAGATTTTTATTTCATTCGGCTCCTTTATGGATATTCTCACCACTTAACATCTATGTCAGCTTTTCTATCTGAATGGAACCAAAGCTCTCCGCTTTCTAGATGATCCCTATAGAATAGGAAATAGAAATTCTACTAAATCTATCTAATCTACTTACTTCGTTCCCTAATTTCATTCAAGAGATCCTGAGGAAAAGAATTAGGTTTCCACCGAGCTGAAACAATATGCTGATGGTTCTAGTAAACCAAAACTACCGTTTTTTAGCTATTTGGCTTCCATTTCCTTTTTTAACAAAAGAAGATTTAGTTACGATTGGAAATAAACTTTTTTGTATCTTCATCCATAGATCCTTTACTCATATTTCAAAAATTGGAATACTTAATCCAATCCAAAATTATGCTTCGCGACTCTGTACTCATAATCCAATAATCCAATTTGTATTTTGGATGCAATTTCAATTAGTCTTTGGGTACAAATCGCGAAAATGTATATTCTTCCTCAATAGGCTATTGAGAGGAAAAGGATTAAATCCTTTATAAGAATTAAAGTTTTTATCGGAATATAAAAAACTTAAGAACGCCTTATAAGTATATCATTTCAAATTCAGTTATTAATAGAACGAATCACACTTTTACCACTAAACTATACCCGCTACATGTAGATTATGATACCAATGCTACCCTTTGTCAAGGGTAGCCATTTGAGAAGGAGGCTAATTCCCTTTTATTGAATCAAATGGAGAAGATTCATGACAGTGAGCGGTTGGTACTTCGATCGTGGGCCTTTACTTTAAGGTTTAGATAGCCTCTCTGGTCTGTAAAATACATCTCTTCTTACCATCCCCATAGCGTATGAACCAAATGTATGCATTTCGATTAGGGTCGTATTCTTATGAATATGAGTATATGAAGAGCGCGAATTCCTTTATACCCTACCCAATTAGAATTAGAGGAAATAAAACATAAATGGAAAAAGTTTTCATCATAAGATCAGCCAATAGAAGAAAAAGTCACTAATTCTGCAGAACGTTCTGAGCACGTGAAAAGTCAATAGCCTAAAGATAAAAAAAAACCTCTACTTTGTGCAAGTGATAAGAGAGAATATGAAAGATTTTCATATTTTTCTTGATTTTCTCAAGATTTTGAACCTCGCCATGAATCTATATCTCGATATCTTGATATATACATATATGATGTATATTATGCAGTAGACCCATAATGGGAAATCAAAGTGGCTAATTTTTGAATTGAGTAAAAAGCCCTTTTAACTCAGTGGTAGAGTAATGCCATGGTAAGGCATAAGCCATCGGTTCAAATCCGATAAAGGGCTTTTTAATTTGGTAGTGGAGTAATGCCACGCTAATACGTAAGTCATCGGTTCGAATCCGATAAAGTACTTTTCTACTAAATTTATTATTTATTCACCTTTTTTCTTTGTTTTTAAAAATTTCTCTATTTTTTCTTGAATTTTATGACTTAGTGCGGGGTGCATGCATTTTTAGTCTGAACACTAAACAAAGCACGGAGTGTAAATTGCAAAAAAGAAATCAAATTGGACTCTTTTTCCTGTTAGATCAATCAAATCACCACTTCTACTGAACTAATCTAGAATCCCTTTTATTAATCTATTCTTATTCTATACCCTTTAAATGAATTTCCCTAAAAAGTAGGGGATGATCCGTGAGTTAACCTAACCATCAACTAAAAAAAAATCCTATGAAAGCATAACAGAAAAGTAGGAAAGACTCTTTACTTTGGATCTAGTTATACTCGAAGAGTATATTGACAATTCAAAAAAACTGCTCATAATATCATTATAGTATAATGACGAGCGGTTGTATATGGCCCTATCGTCTAGTGATGCCCCTATCGTCTAGTGGTTCAGGACATCTCTCTTTCAAGGAGGCAGCGGGGATTCGACTTCCCCTGGGGGTAGGGAGTATTATGAAAGGAGGTTAATCGTAGATTATCAAAAACCCTAGAATAAATTCTTCCTGGGTCGATGCCCGAGCGGTTAATGGGGACGGACTGTAAATTCGTTGACGATATGTCTACGCTGGTTCAAATCCAGCTCGGCCCAAAAATCTAGGGCTTTGTGAATATGAACTAAATCCATTTGTTTTTCTTCCATAAAAAAAATGTCTGATCCATAGAAATAAAGGATAAAGAGAAAGGGGGAAATTTCTTTCTAATCCATATCTGTCTCATTCCCTTTTTACAAACAAAAGGGTTTTTCTTATTGAAAGATGGATTATCATCCATTTTTTGCGATAAAAAATCGCGACATACTAGTTATGTCACTCTCACTATACCCACATATCGTATGTGGGTATGTAGTATATGATTCATCTATTTCTTAGAGTACGACAAACGAATCGAATCTTCTTATGGTTCCACTTAAAAATAGGTATAGGTATGTATGCCATACACCCCGCGGGGATTGTAGTTCAATTGGTCAGAGCACCGCCCTGTCAAGGCGGAAGCTGCGGGTTCGAGCCCCGTCAGTCCCGAACTAGGGTTCAATGAATGGAGAAATTCATCTTTCCTTTTTCCATGAAAAATTTCCCCCCAAAAAAAGGGGGGGGCAGGAGACAAGATTAAGTACCCATGGGGCACCCTTAACTTCACTTTTTTTATTTCGCATTTCTCATTAAAGAGGGAAGGGAGGCCCGTAGGAATTTTTTTTTTTCGCTACTCCCGGTTGATAAAGAAAGACATACATATCATACGTGGATTAGTATAATTTAGGATATTACTCTATCCTTATGATGATACCATTCTCATCTTAACTTCCTATTCGACTCTTATGGAATGGAGTACCCGTATTTTACCAAAATCCATACATAAACCGTATTCGTTTATTCTTAGACAGTGAATTTAATATAATTAGTACTTTTTGGATTAACCCAGACCCCTTCCATTTTGTAGTTCCAACTTTGTTTGTGTATGTTCAATGACTAATTGGAAAGAATTTATCTCATTCTCATTCTATTTGCGGACTCCCTTTTTATGGATCTGCTCTCATCTTTAGACTCCAAAAGTGGATATTCATAGTAACCTAATAAAATAAAAGAAAAACCAAGCAAAGCAAACGCCCTTTTTCTTTTTTTCTTATAATTATACATATAATTATGTATGTATGTATTATATGACCGACTTTCTATGGGTCACATAGACATCCAAATAAGCAGTAGAAGTAGAAGTGAGATGGAGAAAAGAGAGCTTAAATAAAAAAAATCGAATATTTAAAATTTAAGAAAAAGGAAGGGAAATTGGATAAGATAAGAAGGATCGCGGGTTATAGATATAGAAAAGAAAAAGTAGAAAAGGATGAAAAAAGAGAGGGTTCCTAATTCAATCAAAAGACCCATTTTGGTCTTAGTATGGATAAGGGATCTTCCTATGTTATACTATTCCACTCTCAACCATGAATTGATTTGATAGATCCGATATTCATAATATTGAATTGATTCAGTATTATCAGAATGCAAGTCCTCCCCTTGAATTTATAGGATACCCCCTTTTCCTCTCCATGGGATTACATCCCGAGTTATTGCGAAAAAAAAAAAGAGTTTATGGAAGTCAATATTCTCGCATTTATTGCTACTGCACTGTTCATTCTAGTTCCTACTGCCTTTTTACTTATTATTTATGTAAAAACAGTCAGCCAAAATGATTAATTGGAATTCCAATTAATCCTTGAAGAAATGAAAAAGGGATTAAATAAAATAAAAATCCAAGTCTTAAATGAAAGGATCTGGTTGGAATCATAAAGTGTGGTAGAAAGAACTACATATAGTTCTTTCTACCGCACTTTAGAGTCTTTCTATTATATTATCTTGAATCTACATAGAATAGATTAGTAGATTGAAATAGTAGTCTAATTCAATTTCTTTTTTCACTGCATCCACTTAATTTCAATCAAGTCAAAATAAAAAAATCGAAGACAATTCTTCACGAAAGAATCCATGGAGGGAGAGAAAAATAATATGAGAATAGACTGTAGTAAAAGAAAAAAAGTAAAAACCAGCGAATCTTTCATGCTTAAACATGCGGCGAGATGCTTCAAAAAAGCATAAAATTTTTTCTAAGAATAAGAAAAGAGTATAAAACAAACGGAAAGTGTGCGATATGTTATGAATAGCTCCGTGGAAGAAAGTCTAATTTTCTTATGTATAGAACTTTTTTAACCATTCGTCACTTCTAGTAAAAATTAGAAATTGCTGTAATCGCTCTTTCTATTTCTATATAGTAGAATAGAACGACTCTTTCTTACAAGAGTTTCTTACAGGAGTGAAACAAAACTAAAGAAAGTAAAGAATAAAGTTTGGCAAAATGATTAATGCAAAAGATCAATTAAAGAAAAGAGTTGATACAACAATTCGACTACTCAATCAATTAGTAGTATCCCTAGAGTCCACTTCTCCCCCATACTACTAGTGAAAGAGAAAATGTAAAGACTACCATTAAAGCAGCCCAAGCGAGACTTACTATATCCATGTAAATTATGTCTCCTATTTCTATGAAGGAATTATTCTACTATTGATCAATAATCATAGTGGAATCAAGGGTACAGAGTCAAAAAGAGATTCTGCCTTAAGGCTATGGATGAATAAGTTCAAGGAATTTACTCCTAACAAATTCTTATAGGATTTCTGATAGAATTGGAGAGCATTAAGTATAAATACGATACATAACCCCCTTTTCCTTAAAAAAGAGTACGGAGATGATGTCCTGAATAGAAGATGCGAGAATAGGAAGATTTTTTCTTCCCTTTGTTACCCTTTTTTATAAGCAAAGGACGTCAGAATATACCATAAAATTAGGATAGATAAATATTTATTGGATACCTACCTTGCCTATGTGTATTTTTAACCTAAACCCTACAACCCCACTTTCTATCACTCTATGAAAGAATGAGGAGACTTTATCCACAACTCCGAAATTAATTTTTGATCAGCCTATTCAATCTGATTCTCGATAGAATCGGTAGCCCTTACTTTAGTGTATGTAGGTAGCATAACATAAGATGTGCGATAAATAAAATGTATGATAATTAGGAAATCTTGATATTCCTTCGTGGAGTCCCTTCTTCAATCTTAGATTGAAAAAAAAAGAATGCCCCTTAGGAGCCCTTTGGATATCAAGATTTCTGACATCTTAGCCTCGTAGTTTTAAATTATCGAATCGAATCAATTAAGAATCAATTCAAATTAACAAAAGAATAAGTAAACGCTACCTCATCCCTATTACCACTACCGACAAAACAAACCCTAGTTTGAGGATAGAACTAGGGATTCTCAAAATCCAGTATCCCCAAGGCCTAGTTACTCTCTTGCCCCAACTTATGCGGGGTACGAATTTGTCGAGTTCGATCAGTATCAGTACTATAAGCCTAAGTATTTTATTGATCAGGCGGCACCCAGATTTGAACTGGGGATAAAGGATTTGCAGTCCCCTGCCTTACCGCTTGGCCATGCCGCCAAAAAATCCGATCTAAAATCGAGAAAAGAGCAAGTATTCATCTACGTTTTCTTACTAAAATCCCCTTTCTTTTATCTTGAATCTAATTCTACTTACTTTTTTCCAATATTTTTCAAAAAATCTATTCCTGCTTTTTTGGATCCAGTTTCGATTATTCTCCTCGATGGATTCTATCTTAAAACACACATTGCTAACACTAGAAAACTTCCCTTTTCTTTCTATTGAGATGAAAAAGGGGAAAAAGCGGATTTCCAGTCACAGGCTGCAAAATTCAGAACAAATTGGAACCATTAACTAGAATTCTCTTTTTTTTGAATTGCAGCAGTGAACGACTCTTAGTATAGGTAAACTCCAGGTCCGAACAGCCTTATTATCCATAAGAGCATTATTATCCACAGGTCCCCTTTATGTACATATTTCTATAGGGAATCGTGCTTTAATTTTTCATTGCATTAAATATCTTGAATAAAAAAAGGAAATTTCCTCTGATCTGATATAGAGTATGACCTGACCATCTTGGCCCACCCAAGTGAAATTACGATAAAAGCAGGGGTATGTGGAGAGGTGGATAACTAGATTGGCATGTACTTAAAAAAAGGACTTACTTTATTTTAGGATTCTACAATGAAATCCTATATTTTTTAGCAATTCTACTACTACGAAACAAAAAAGAACCCTCAAATTCTTTTTTTAAATTAAACTAAGCGTCCTATTCTAAATCGAACTAAAGTCAAACTTTCTAGTACTTATAAATTATTATATTATGGCTTTTCCCATTCATAGAAAGGAGATAAAATGAGAAATCTTTGCCATCCAATCTGATTAGAATATCATTAAGTGGCATAATTTTTTTTTCTAGCAATGTTTTATCAATTCATTTTCATTCGATTTGTACCCCTGGCAAATTCGAACTTTCCTCGAAATTGTCTCTATTCATATGTATGAAATACATATGTGGAGTTCCTTAGAATTTCATGTGATTCAGTAAACAGAATATAGATTCCATGATTGCTAGATCGATCCATAGGGATTGATGAGGAGTGAGCTGATAATGGAATTTTTCTTCAATAAACAGGAAACTTAAGATTAAGATGCTCCGGAATGGAAATGAGGGAATGTCCATAATACCCGGATTTAGTCAGATCCAATTCGAGGGATTTTTGAGGTTCATTAATCAAGGCTTGGCAGAAGAACTTGAGAAGTTTCCAACAATTAAAGATCCAGATCACGAAATTGCATTTCAATTATTTGTGAAAGGATATCAATTGCTAGAACCCTCGATAAAAGAAAGGGATGCTGTGTATGAATCACTCACCTATTCTTCCGAATTATATGTATCCGCGAGATTAATTTTTGGTTTCGATGTGCAAAAGCAAACCATTTCTATTGGAAACATTCCTATAATGAATTCCTTAGGAACCTTTATAATAAATGGAATATACCGAATTGTGATCAATCAAATATTGCTAAGTCCTGGTATTTACTACCGCTCCGAATTAGACCATAAGGGAATTTCTATCTACACCGGGACTATAATATCAGATTGGGGGGGAAGATCGGAATTAGCAATTGATAAAAAAGAAAGGATATGGGCTCGCGTGAGTAGAAAACAAAAGATATCTATTCTAGTTCTATCATCAGCTATGGGTTCGAATCTAAGAGAAATTCTAGATAATGTTTCCTACCCTGAAATTTTCTTGTCTTTCCCGAACGCTAAGGAGAAGAAAAGGATTGAATCAAAAGAAAAGGCTATTTTGGAGTTTTATCAACAATTTGCTTGTATAGGTGGGGATCTGGTATTTTCGGAGTCCTTATGTGAGGAATTACAAAAGAAATTTTTTCAACAAAAATGTGAATTAGGAAGGATTGGTCGACGAAATATGAATCGGAGACTGAATCTTGATATACCTCAGAACAATACATTCTTGTTACCACGAGATGTATTGGCCGCTACGGATCATTTGATTGGAATGAAATTTGGAACGGGTATACTTCATGATGACGATATGAATCACTTGAAAAATAAACGTATTCGTTCGGTTGCGGATCTGTTACAAGATCAATTCGGACTGGCTCTTGGTCGTTTACAACATGCGGTTCAAAAAACTATCCGTAGAGTATTCATACGTCAATCGAAATCGACTCCACAAACTTTGGTAACTCCAACTTCAACTTCGATTTTATTAATAACTACTTATGAGACTTTTTTTGGTACATACCCCTTATCTCAAGTTTTTGATCAAACCAATCCATTGACACAAACTGTTCATGGGCGAAAAGTGAGTTGTTTGGGTCCTGGAGGATTGACGGGGAGAACTGCAAGTTTTCGGAGCCGAGATATTCATCCGAGTCACTATGGGCGTATTTGTCCAATTGACACGTCCGAAGGAATCAATGTTGGACTTACTGGATCCTTAGCTATTCATGCGAGAATTGATCACTGGTGGGGATCCATAGAGAGTCCGTTTTATGAAATCTCTGAGAAAGCAAAAGAAAAAAAAGGGAGACAGGTGGTTTATTTATCACCAAATAGAGATGAATATTATATGATAGCAGCAGGAAATTCTTTGTCTTTGAATCGGGGTATTCAGGAAGAACAGGTTGTTCCAGCTAGATACCGTCAAGAATTCCTGACTATTGCATGGGAACAAATTCATGTTAGAAGTATTTTTCCTTTCCAATATTTTTCTATTGGAGGTTCTCTCATTCCTTTTATTGAGCATAATGATGCGAATCGGGCTTTAATGAGTTCTAATATGCAGCGCCAAGCAGTTCCGCCTTCTCGGTCCGAGAAGTGCATTGTTGGAACTGGATTGGAACGCCAAACAGCTCTAGATTCGAGGGTTTCCATTATAGCCGAACGCGAAGGAAAGATCATTTCTACTGATAGTCACAAGATCCTTTTATCAAGTAGTGGGAAGACTATAAGTATTCCTTTAGTTACCCACCGGCGCTCTAACAAAAATACTTGTATGCACCAAAAACCTCGGGTTCCGTGGGGTAAATCTATTAAAAAAGGACAAATTTTAGCAGAGGGAGCTGCTACAGTTGGTGGGGAACTTGCTTTAGGAAAAAACGTATTAGTAGCTTATATGCCATGGGAAGGTTACAATTTTGAAGACGCAGTACTAATTAGCGAACGTTTGGTATATGAGGATATTTATACTTCTTTTCACATCCGAAAATATGAAATTCAGACAGATACGACAAGCCAAGGCTCCGCTGAAAAAATCACTAAAGAAATACCACATCTAGAAGAACATTTACTCCGCAATTTGGACAGAAATGGAGTTGTTAGGTTGGGATCCTGGGTAGAAACTGGCGATATTTTAGTAGGTAAATTAACGCCTCAGATAGCGAGCGAATCGTCGTATATCGCGGAAGCTGGATTATTACGAGCCATATTTGGTCTTGAGGTATCCACTTCAAAAGAAACTTCTCTCAAACTACCTATAGGTGGAAGAGGGCGCGTTATTGATGTGAAATGGATCCAGAGGGACCCCCTAGACATAATGGTTCGTGTATATATTTTACAGAAACGTGAAATCAAAGTTGGGGATAAAGTAGCCGGAAGACACGGGAATAAGGGGATCATTTCCAAAATCTTGCCTAGGCAAGATATGCCCTATTTGCAAGATGGAACACCTGTTGATATGGTCTTCAATCCCTTAGGAGTACCCTCACGAATGAATGTGGGACAAATATTTGAAAGCTCGCTCGGATTAGCAGGGGATCTGCTAAAGAAACATTATAGAATAGCACCCTTTGATGAGAGATATGAGCAAGAGGCTTCAAGAAAACTTGTGTTTTCAGAATTATATGAAGCCAGTAAACAAACAAAAAATCCATGGGTATTTGAACCCGAGTACCCGGGAAAAAGCAGAATATTTGATGGAAGAACAGGAGACCCCTTCGAACAACCTGTTCTAATAGGGAAGTCTTATATCTTAAAATTAATTCATCAAGTTGATGAGAAAATCCATGGACGTTCTACTGGACCCTATTCACTTGTTACACAACAACCCGTTAGAGGAAGAGCTAAGCAAGGGGGACAACGAGTAGGAGAAATGGAAGTTTGGGCTTTAGAAGGATTTGGTGTTGCTCATATTTTACAAGAGATACTTACTTATAAATCTGATCATCTTATAGCTCGCCAAGAAATACTTAATGCTACGATCTGGGGAAAAAGGGTACCTAATCACGAGGATCCTCCAGAATCTTTTCGAGTGCTCGTTCGAGAACTACGATCTTTGGCTCTAGAACTGAACCATTTCCTTGTATCTGAGAAGAACTTCCAGGTTAATAGGGAAGAAGTTTGATCGGAATAAATATAAATTCTTTTCTTATTTCTATTTTATGATTGACCAATATAAACATCAACAACTTCAAATTGGACTCGTTTCCCCTCAACAAATAAAGGCTTGGGCTAACAAAAACCTACCTAATGGGGAAGTCGTTGGCGAAGTAACAAGGCCCTCTACTTTTCATTATAAAACCGATAAACCAGAAAAGGATGGGTTGTTTTGCGAAAGAATCTTTGGACCCATAAAAAGCGGAATTTGTGCTTGTGGAAATTCTCGAGCGAGCGTAGCTGAAAAGGAAGACGAAAGATTTTGCCAAAAATGCGGGGTAGAATTTGTTGATTCTCGGATACGAAGATATCAAATGGGATACATCAAACTCGCATGTCCCGTGACTCATGTGTGGTATTTGAAAGGTCTTCCTAGTTATATCGCGAACCTTTTAGATAAACCTCTTAAGAAATTGGAGGGCCTAGTATACGGCGATTTCTCTTTTGCTAGGCCCAGCGCTAAAAAACCTACTTTCTTACGATTACGAGGTTTATTCGAAGATGAAATTGCGTCCTGTAACCACAGCATTTCTCCCTTTTTTTCTACCCCGGGCTTTGCAACATTTCGAAATAGGGAAATTGCGACAGGAGCAGGTGCTATTAGAGAACAATTAGCAGATTTGGATTTGCGAATTATTATGGAGAATTCCTTGGTCGAATGGAAAGAATTAGAAGACGAGGGGTATAGTGGAGATGAATGGGAAGATAGAAAAAGACGAATAAGAAAATTTTTTTTGATTAGACGCATGCAATTGGCGAAACATTTTATTCAAACAAATGTAGAACCAGAATGGATGGTTTTGTGCTTATTACCAGTTCTTCCTCCTGAATTGAGACCCATTGTTTATAGGTCTGGGGATAAAGTAGTGACTTCGGATATTAATGAACTTTATAAGAGAGTTATCCGTCGGAACAACAACCTTGCCTATCTATTAAAAAGAAGTGAGTTAGCGCCAACAGATTTAGTAATGTGCCAGGAAAAATTGGTACAAGAAGCTGTGGATACACTTCTTGATAGCGGGTCCCGCGGGCAACCAACGAGGGATGGTCACAATAAAGTATACAAATCACTTTCAGATGTAATTGAAGGTAAAGAGGGAAGGTTTCGCGAGACTCTGCTTGGGAAACGGGTCGATTACTCGGGGCGTTCCGTCATTGTTGTGGGTCCTTCGCTTTCATTACATCAATGTGGATTACCTATAGAGATAGCAATAAAGCTTTTTCAGCTATTTGTAATTCGCGATTTAATAACGAAACGCGCTACTTCTAATGTCAGGATTGCTAAAAGGAAAATTTGGGAAAAAGAACCCGTTGTATGGGAAATACTTCAAGAAGTTATGCGGGGACATCCTGTACTGTTGAATAGAGCACCTACCCTGCATAGATTAGGCATACAGGCCTTTCAACCCACTTTAGTAGAGGGGCGTACTATTTGTTTACACCCATTAGTGTGTAAGGGTTTCAATGCGGACTTTGATGGGGATCAAATGGCTGTTCATCTACCTTTATCCTTGGAAGCTCAGGCGGAAGCTCGTTTACTTATGTTTTCTCATATGAATCTCCTATCTCCTGCTATTGGAGATCCTATTTGCGTACCGACTCAAGACATGCTTATCGGACTTTATGTATTAACGATTGGAAACCGTCGGGGTATTTGTGCAAATAGATATAATAGTTGCGGAAACTATTCAAATCAAAAAGTAAATTACAATAATAATAATAATTCTAAGTATACGAAAGATAAAGAACCCCGTTTTTCTAGTTCCTATGATGCACTGGGAGCTTATAGACAGAAACGAATCAGTTTAGACAGTCCCTTGTGGCTCCGATGGAAACTAGATCAACGCATCATTGGGTCAAGAGAAGTTCCGATTGAAGTTCAATATGAATCTTTGGGGACTTATCATGAGATTTATGCCCACTATCTAATAGTGGGAAATAGAAAAAAAGAAATCTGTTCTATATACATTCGAAGTACTCCTGGTCATATTTCTTTTTATAGAGAAATAGAAGAAGCCATACAAGGATTTAGTCAGGCTTATTCATACACTATCTAAACAAGGAAGTTAGATTCGGCGATGCCCCTTTCGGGGGGCATTCCGATTTCGCTAGTATCATCGTTTTTGCCGCGCGAATCCCGATTGGGATTAAGGAAAGGAAGTTAATTAAATTTTCGAATTACTGACTCAGGCCCATTGTCGAATCCTACTCAGCCGAAAAAGGAGGTACTTATGTATGGCGGAACGGGCCAATCTGGTCTTTCATAATAAAGAGATAGACGGAACTGCTATGAAACGACTTATTAGCAGATTAATAGATCATTTCGGAATGGGATATACATCCCATATACTGGATCAAATAAAGACTCTGGGCTTTCATCAAGCCACTACTACATCGATTTCATTAGGAATCGAGGATCTTTTAACAATACCCTCTAAGGGATGGTTAGTCCAAGACGCGGAACAACAGAGTTTTCTTTTGGAGAAACACTATTATTATGGGGCTGTACACGCGGTAGAAAAATTACGCCAATCCGTTGAGATATGGTATGCTACAAGTGAATATTTGAAACAAGAAATGAATTCGAATTTTCGGATAACGGATCCCTCTAATCCAGTCTATCTAATGTCTTTTTCAGGAGCCAGAGGAAATGCATCTCAAGTACACCAATTAGTAGGTATGAGAGGATTAATGGCGGATCCTCAAGGACAAATGATTGATTTACCTATTCAAAGCAATTTACGCGAGGGGCTTTCTTTGACAGAATATATAATTTCCTGCTACGGAGCCCGCAAAGGGGTTGTAGATACTGCTGTACGAACAGCGGATGCTGGATATCTTACACGTAGACTTGTTGAAGTAGTTCAACATATTATTGTGCGTAGAAGAGATTGTGGTACTATCCGAGGTATTTCTGTGAGTCCTCAAAATGGGATGACGGAAAAACTTTTTGTCCAAACACTAATTGGTCGTGTATTAGCAGACGATATATATATCGGTTCACGATGCATTGCCGCTCGAAATCAAGATATTGAAATTGGATTAGTCAACCGATTCATAACTGCCTTTCGAGCACAACCATTTCGAGCACAACCAATATATATTAGAACCCCCTTTACTTGCCGGAGCACATCTTGGATCTGTCAATTATGTTATGGTCGGAGTCCCACTCATGGCGATCTGGTCGAATTAGGGGAAGCCGTAGGTATTATTGCGGGTCAATCAATTGGGGAGCCAGGGACTCAACTAACATTAAGAACTTTTCATACTGGTGGAGTATTCACAGGAGGTACTGCCGACCTTGTACGATCCCCTTCGAATGGAAAAATCCAATTCAATGAGGGTTTGGTTCACCCCACCCGTACCCGCCATGGGCAGCCTGCTTTTCTTTCTTATATAGACTTGCATGTAACTATTCAGAGTCAGGATATTCTATATAGTGTGAATATTCCCTCAAAAAGCTTGATTCTAGTGCAAAATGATCAATATGTAGAATCCGAACAAGTAATTGCGGAGATTCGTGCCGGAACGCCCACTTTGCATTTTAAAGAAAGGGTACAAAAGTATATTTATTCCGAATCAGATGGGGAAATGCACTGGAGTACTGATGTTTACCATGCGCCCGAATATCAATATGGTAATCTTCGTCGATTACCAAAAACAAGCCATTTATGGATATTGTCAGTAAGTATGTGCAGATCCAGTATAGCGTCTTTTTCACTCCACAAGGACCAAGATCAAATGAATACTTATTCTTTTTCTGTTGACGGAAGATATATCTTTGACCTCTCAATGGCTAATGATCAAGTAAGACATAGACTATTGGATACTTTTGGTAAAAAAGATAGGGAAATTCTTGATTATTCAACGCCGGATCGAATCATGTCCAACGGCCATTGGAATTTATTCTATCCTTCTATTCTTCAAGATACTTCGGATTTATTGGCGAAAAAGCGAAGAAATGGGTTCGTCATTCCATTACAATATCATCAAGAACAAGAGAAAGAACTAATATCCTGTTTGGGGATTTCGATTGAAATACCCTTTATGGGTGTTTTACGTAGAAATACTATTTTTGCTTATTTTGACGATCCACGATACAGAAAGGATAAAAAGGGTTCAGGAATTGTTAAATTTAGATATAGGACCCTAGAAGACCAATATAGGACTCGAGAGGAAGACTCAGAGGACGAATATGGGAGCCCAGAGAACGGATATAGGACCCGAGAGAAAGAATATTATGAAACCCTAGAAGATGAATATGGGATCCTAAAGGACGAATATGAAACCCTAGAAGACGAATATGGGATCCTAGAGGGCGAATATGAAACCCTAGAAGACGAATATGGGATCCTAGAGGACGAATATAGGAGCCCAGAAAACGAATATAGGACCCGAGAGGACGAATATGGAACTCTAGAGGAAGACTCAGAAGACGAATATGGGAGCCCGGAGGAAGGCTCAGAGGACGAATATGGGACTTTAGAGGAAGACTCAGAAGAAGACTCAGAGGACGAATACGGGAGTCCAGAAGAAGATTCCATCTTAAAAAAAGAGGGTTTGATTGAGCATCGAGGAACAAAAGAATTTAGTCTAAAATACCAAAAAGAACTAGATCGATTTTTTTTCATTCTTCAAGAACTTCATATCTTGCCGAGATCCTCATCCCTAAAGGTACTTGATAATAGTATCATTGGAGTGGATACACAACTCACAAAAAATACAAGAAGTCGACTAGGTGGATTGGTCCGAGTGAATAGAAAAAAAAGCCATACGGAACTCAAAATTTTTTCCGGAGATATTCATTTTCCTGAAGAAACGGATAAGATATTAGGTGGTAGTTTGATACCACCAGAAAGAGAAAAGAAAGATTCTAAGGAATCAAAAAAAAGGAAAAATTGGGTCTATGTTCAACGAAAAAAAATTCTCAAGAGCAAGGAAAAGTATTTTGTTTCGGTTCGACCTGCAGTCGCATATGAAATGGACGAAGGGAGAAATTTAGCAACACTTTTCCCGCCGGATCTCTTGCAAGAAAAGGATAATCTCCAACTTCGACTTGTCAGTTTTATTTCTCATGAAAATAGCAAGTTAACTCAAAGAATTTCTCACACGAATAGTCAATTTGTTCGAACTTGCTTAGTAGTGAATTGGGAACAAGAAGAAAAAGAGGAGGTTCGTGCTTCCCTTGTTGAGGTAAGAGCAAATGATCTGATTCGTGATTTCCTAAGAATTGAGTTAGTCAAGTCCACTATTTCGTATACACGAAGAAGGTATGATAGGAGAAGTGCAGGACCGATTCCCAATAATAGGTTAGATCGCACCAATACCAATTCCTTTTATTCCAAAGCGAAGATTCAATCACTTAGCCAACATCAAGAAGCTATTGGCACCTTGTTGAATCGAAATAAAGAATACCAATCTTTGATGATTTTGTTGGCATCCAACTGTTCTCGAATTGGTTTATTCAAGAATTCGAAATATCCCAATACGGTAAAAGAATCGAATCCTAGAATTCCTATTCGAGATATTTTTGGGCCCTTAGCCGCTATTGTACCTAGTATATCGAATTTTTCTTCATCTTACTATTTACTAACACATAATCAGATCCTGTTAAAAAAATATTTGTTCCTTGACAATTTGAAACAAACCTTCCAAGTACTTCAAGGGCTTAAATACTCTTTAATAGATGAAAATCAAAGGATTTCAAATTTCGATAGTAACATCATGTTGAATCCATTCCATTTGAATTGGCACTTTCTCCATCACGATTCTTGGGAGGAGACATCGGCAATAATTCACCTTGGACTATTTATTTGCGAAAATGTATGTCTATTTAAATCGCATATAAAAAAATCAGGTCAAATTTTCATTGTTAATATTGATTCCTTTGTTATAAGAGCAGCTAAGCCTTATTTGGCTACTACAGGAGCAACTGTTCATGGTCATTATGGGGAAATCCTTTACAAAGGAGATAGGTTAGTTACGTTTATATATGAAAAATCGAGATCTAGTGACATAACGCAGGGTCTTCCAAAAGTAGAACAAATCTTTGAAGCGCGTTCAATTGATTCACTATCGCCGAATCTCGAAAGGAGAATTGAGGATTGGAATGAGCGTATACCAAGAATTCTTGGGGTCCCCTGGGGATTCTTGATTGGAGCTGAGCTAACCATAGCCCAAAGTCGTATCTCTTTGGTTAATAAGATCCAAAAGGTTTATCGATCCCAAGGGGTACAGATCCATAATAGACATATAGAGATTATTATACGCCAAGTAACATCAAAAGTACGGGTTTCCGAAGATGGAATGTCTAATGTTTTTTCACCTGGGGAATTAATCGGATTATTGCGAGCGGAACGAGTAGGGCGAGCTTTGGATGAATCGATCTATTATCAAGCAATCTTATTGGGAATAACAAGGGCTTCCCTGAATACCCAAAGTTTCATATCTGAAGCAAGTTTTCAAGAAACTGCTCGAGTTTTAGCAAAAGCTGCCCTACGAGGTCGTATTGATTGGTTGAAAGGCCTGAAAGAAAACGTAGTTCTGGGGGGGATTATACCTGTTGGTACCGGATTCCAAAAATTTGTGCATCGTTCCCCACAAGACAAGAACCTTTATTTCGAAATTCAAAAAAAAAATCTATTCGCACCGGAAATGAGAGATATTTTGTTTCGCCATACAGAATTAGTTTCTTCTGATTCTGACGTAACAAACAATTTCTATGAGACATCAGAACCCCCATTTACCCCCATTTATACGATTTAAGGATGCATAAAGCAGATTTTTTGACTTTAAACTAGATTTTTGACCTTAGAACACTAACAGGTCAGATTTTCTATTTTTATTTTAATAAGTAAACGAAGTCAGTTAATTCATTAAGGTTACGTTTATACCATGTATCAATGGCCAATTCTCAGTGGAAGGTTGCATCAGAACAATTATTATTTATTTCAAGCTATTTCGGCTCTTTCTTAATCTTCAAAAAGAAAAAAATTCCGTAATGGAATGGTAGGATGAAAAAAAAAAAGACAAAATCAAAAGGAAGTGTGGAAAAAATGACAAGAAGATATTGGAACATCAATTTGAAAGAGATGATAGAAGCGGGAGTTCATTTTGGTCATGGTATTAAGAAATGGAATCCTAAAATGGCCCCTTACATTTCGGCAAAGCGTAAAGGTACTCATATTACAAATCTCGCTAGAACGGCTCGTTTTTTATCAGAAGCTTGTGATTTAGTTTTTGATGCAGCAAGTCAGGGAAAAAGCTTCTTAATTGTTGGTACGAAAAAAAGAGCAGCGGATTTAGTAGCATCAGCTGCAATAAGGGCTCGTTGTCATTATGTTAATAAAAAGTGGTTCAGTGGTATGTTAACGAATTGGTCGATTACGAAAACTAGACTTTCTCAATTTAGAGACTTAAGAGCAGAAGAAAAGATGGGAAAATTCCACCATCTTCCAAAAAGAGATGTGGCAATCTTGAAAAGAAAATTATCGACCTTGCAAAGATATCTCGGCGGGATCAAATATATGACGAGGTTGCCGGACATTGTGATCGTCCTTGATCAGCAAAAAGAGTATATAGCTCTTCGGGAATGTGCCATTTTGGGGATTCCTACTATTTCTTTAGTCGATACAAATTGTGACCCGGATCTCGCGAATATATCGATTCCAGCCAACGATGACACTATGACTTCAATTCGATTGATTCTTAACAAATTAGTATTTGCAATTTGTGAGGGCCATTCTCTCTATATAAGAAATCGTTGATTAAGAAGAATAGTTAATTCTTGGACAACCGCGTAAATTTATAGGATCACTTACTTTTCTTTTTTGTTTTGCCTAGGGGAATATTGATATATATTAGAGGGTATTGATATATATTATGATCTGATGTGATTTCTTGGTATCCCTAAATATAAGATTAATACTTCTAAATATAAGATTAATACTTCAAGTTGCTGAGTTGAGAAAGAGATGGTTGAATCAAAAGAATTACTTTTTTGAAGTTCAATTTTTATCAGAGGACAATATGAATATTATACCATGTTCCATTAAAACACTCAAGGGGTTATACGATATATCGGGTGTAGAAGTAGGCCAACACTTCTATTGGCAAATAGGAAGTTTCCAAATTCATGCCCAAGTACTCATCACTTCTTGGGTCGTAATTACTATCTTGCTAGGTTCAGTTATCATAGCTGTTCGGAATCCACAAACCATTCCGACCGACGGTCAGAATTTCTTCGAATATGTGCTTGAGTTTATTCGAGACTTGAGCAAAACTCAGATTGGAGAAGAATATGGTCCCTGGGTTCCCTTTATTGGAACTATGTTCCTTTTTATTTTTGTTTCGAATTGGTCGGGTGCTCTTTTACCTTGGAAAATTATACAGTTACCCCATGGGGAATTAGCGGCGCCTACGAATGATATAAATACTACTGTTGCTTTAGCTTTACTCACATCAGCGGCATATTTTTATGCGGGTCTTAGCAAAAAAGGATTGAGTTATTTCGAGAAATATATTAAACCAACTCCAATCCTTTTACCAATTAACATCCTAGAAGATTTCACAAAACCATTGTCGCTTAGTTTTCGACTTTTCGGGAATATATTGGCAGATGAATTAGTCGTTGTTGTTCTTGTTTCTTTAGTCCCCTTAGTAGTCCCTATACCGGTCATGTTTCTTGGATTATTTACAAGCGGTATTCAAGCTCTTATTTTTGCAACGTTAGCCGCAGCCTATATAGGTGAATCCATGGAGGGTCATCATTGAATTGACTAGTTTTCGAAATACTCTTTTTTTTAGCTTAGCTCAATTCATGCATGGTTCCAGATAATCCGCTTGGTTGGAAAATAAAATAGTTAGAAATGCATATGAATATACAACCTAGAGTTGTAGGAGAGAGAATAGACTATATTACGGAATTGTCAAAGTATATATGCATTAAGGGGGGCGGAGTCAGGCTAGATCTATATCCTTAATGTCTATATAAGTCCAGTCATCTTTTGTGCGGGTTTCCGCTTTAAGGAATGATTTTAGAATCCGAATCCAGTTCTATGCAGCATATTGTTATCAATTGTATATCTTGATTTAATTCCTATTGGATTTGGATTAGGTCGATTTCAATAGGGGTTCTTCCTCTATTTCGTCTTTTATTATGGATTAGATAATAGGGGAAAAATAGAAACTCAAGGATATCGAAGAGTAAAGAAAGAGGGATGGAATGAAAGAGTTGTTGGTTGGAAAGAAAAAGAAATAGAATAATGAGAATCATATGGATTTACATAAATCTCTAATGATTAGAAACTAAAAATGAGATCTCGAAGTAGTTCGGACAATTCAGATTATCATTTCAATTTGTACTTTTTAGTTACTTCTCCCCAATAGAGCTTAGAAGTAAGAATTTGTTGGTTGATTGTATCCTTAACCATTTCCTTTTTTTTGACACGAGGAACTCACCATGAATCCACTAATTGCTGCTGCTTCCGTTATTGCTGCTGGATTGGCCGTAGGGCTTGCTTCTATTGGGCCTGGAGTTGGTCAAGGTACTGCTGCAGGACAAGCTGTAGAAGGTATTGCGAGACAGCCAGAAGCAGAAGGTAAAATACGAGGTACTTTATTGCTTAGTCTAGCTTTTATGGAAGCTTTAACAATTTATGGACTAGTTGTGGCACTAGCGCTTTTATTTGCGAATCCTTTTGTTTAATCCTAAAAAAGAAAATGAGTCCTTTAGATTAGATACTTTTTTCTTTTTTTAGGAAATTGGTATTTACTTCTGCAATTCCAATTATATCAATACTTTACTCCTATTTATTACTCCCGGAATTATCTATTTATTGGGACAGACAATACCCCACCCCAGGAAGGACTGATTTGAGGATGATCAATTTAGAGGATATGCTCGCCTTCTTCCTTCCCATCCTTAGTTTAGGACAGTGGAAAGTCTTTTTATTTTAGGAATTTTGGGAGCATTTCAACAAAGGAGGTCCTTCACGGGTCAAACGAGACCTAAGACTTAATCTAAAAGAAATTACTAGATTGAATCTATTTGCATTAAAAAAAATTGCATTAAAAAAACCGATCAAAAAAGGGCGAGCGAAGTAAGTGATCGAAAAACTTTGTTCTTTGTTCGTCCTATTTATAAGAGGAGAGCATATGAAAAATGTAACCCATTCTTTTGTTTTTTTAGCTCACTGGCCATCCGCTGGGAGTTTCGGGCTTAATACCGATATTTTAGCAACAAATCTAATAAATCTAACCGTAGTGGTTGGTGTATTGATTTTTTTTGGAAAGGGAGTGTGTGCGAGTTGTCTATTTCAAGAATAGATTGGATCTATCCGACTGCACTTTAAAATATTTTTGAGTTTGGATAAATAAGAAAAAGGTGCACGATCTCGACGAATTACTTCTGAATAAATTCAGAAATCATATGGAAGAACCATAGCATTTCGCGACTCATTGGTAAATCAACTTTGATTCTCTATAAACCAATAATGTGAGACCATTAACATGGTTAAAGCTAAACTGCTTGAAGTCCAGGCAAAAAGGGGTACTCTTTCTACAACTATATTAGTACCGAAATGCTTTAAATTTAAACGGGAAATAGCTAATGTAGAATTTATCTGATATAGAACACTCATATCCATAAAATGGCTTGAACTATTTACTAGAAGGGCACCCTGCCCTTTTTTATCCAATGCCGAATTGACGACCTATGCTATGTATAAAAAAAAGAGAAATTTTTTGGACTTGAAGAAAAAAAAGGAATTCTATCAATTTCAATTTTCTATTTATTTAGTTAGTTTTTCTTAATGAAATTGAAATTATTAACTAAAGGGCAAATACAAATAAAGAAACAACTTTGCTGACCATGATAGATTTTTATCTAGGCGGAAGAGTCCTCTTAATATTTATCTAGTCTTATATTCTTATATGGATTTCAGTATATTGAAATATAAACAGAAAAGAGAAGATAGAGGATAGGCTCATTACATAAAAAAAAAGATATGGAAATAGCCATAGCAAAAAAATAAAAAAAAGGAGCGTGAGAGCCAAATGAATCGAAAGATTCATGTTTGGTTCGGGAAGAGATCATAAAAGTTGTAAAGTTAATAGCAAGATAATCTACTTTCATTAAAAGATTTATTAGATAATCGAAAACAAAGGATCTTGAGTACTATTCGAAATTCGGAAGAATTACGTAGAGGGACCATTGAGCAGCTCGAAAAAGCTCGGGTTCGATTACAGAAAGTCGAACTAGAAGCAGATGAGTATCGAATGAATGGATACTCTGAGATAGAGCGAGAAAAAGCAAATTTGATTAATGCTACTTCTATTAGTTTGGAACAATTAGAAAAGTCTAAAAACGAAACCCTTTATTTTGAAAAACAAAGAGCGATGAATCAGGTCCGACAACGGGTTTTCCAACAGGCCGTACAAGGAGCTCTAGGAACTCTGAATAGTTGTTTGAATACCGAGTTACATTTCCGTACGATTCGTGCTAATATTGGTATTCTCGGGGCCATAGAATCCAAGAGATAATTAAATTAATTAGGCCTTGAACTTCCACTTTCGTTTAGAATTTAGGCATTATTTTTCCCCTTGCTTCCGAAAAAAAGAGTCAAGAAACACTAATGGCAACCCTTCGAGTCGACGAAATTCATAAAATTCTCCGCGAACGTATTGAACAATATAATAGGAAAGTAGGGATTGAAAATATCGGTCGCGTAGTTCAAGTGGGAGATGGGATTGCTCGTATTATAGGTCTTGGTGAAATAATGTCAGGTGAATTAGTCGAATTTGCAGAAGGGACTAGGGGTATTGCTCTGAATTTGGAATCCAAAAATGTTGGGATTGTATTAATGGGCG